AATGAAATGCCTGAGAAAAGGATTATTTTGATAGAATAAATTATGTAAATATGTTTACTTTCATTTATGCTTATTAGAATTTAACTAATTCTTTAGAATTCAAAGATCTACATACATCATATATTAAAGCATAATAAGGTAAGCTAATTTAAGCTAATGGGTTCATACCCCTTTTATGAACGTAAAATCGTTCCCTTCTTAATTACAAATTTCAATAAAATTATATTCTATTCAACAATAATAGTAGGAACTCTAATTACTATCTCATCCAATTCCTGACTTGGAATGTGATTAGGATTAGAAATCAATTTATTATCTTTAATTCCTCTTTTAAGATTCCCTAAAACCAATTTATCATCAGAAAGATCATTAAAATATTTTATTACACAAACACTAGCATCACTAATTCTAATTCAATCAATTCTAACTTTAAACCTGACAGAAATAGTTAGATATATTGAAATAAGAAAAGCATCAAACATTTTAATAATAACATCATTATTAACTAAAATAGGGGCAGCCCCATTCCATTTTTGATTACCAGAAATAATTGAAGGATTAACCTGACTTAATTCATTTTTAATTATAACCTGACAAAAAATCGCCCCAATAACCATTTTAATACTTACAACAAATCCCCCATTATTAATGAGGTTAGCCTCAATTTGGTCAATTTTAATTAGTGGGGTCATGGGATTAAATCAAACAAGATTACGAAAAATTATAGCTTATTCATCAATTAACCACTTAGGATGAATACTAAATTCATTCATCCTCATAGAAAATTTATGATTATGATATATAATTATCTACTCAATATTAAGAGGATTCATTATAATTACATTTAATTTGCTTAACATTAACCTGATTAACCAAATTAGCTCTAGCATTTACCCAGTAAATTTGAAAATTTTATTTAGAATAAATATATTCTCATTAGGAGGACTTCCCCCATTCATTGGATTTCTCCCAAAATGAATAGTGATTCAAATTATAATCAAATCAAAATTAATTCTTCCGAGATTATTGATAATTTTGTTAACATTATTAACTTTATACTTCTACATACGAATTGCTATTAGTCCTTTGCTTATAAAAAGATTCTTAACAAAGAAAAATTACACCAAAATACCATTTAAACTAATTTTAGTAGTAATTATTAATTTCACGATAGTAGTTGCTTTACTACTAGCGTCCTGTATTAGAACCTGGGTCTAATACAAGGATTTAAGTTAAGCAAACTAGCAGCCTTCAAATCTGCAAATAAAGGAATTCTTTTAAGCCTTAGGAATATCCACCTTTAAATTTGCAATTTAAAATCACTTTTGAATATAAGACTTGTTAAAGGAGTGTCCCCGTAAATAAATTTACAATTTATCGCCTATCTCAGCCACTTTAACGAAAAAGTGACTATTCTCCACAAATCATAAAGATATTGGGACAATATATTTCGTTTTAGGGGCATGATCAGGAATAATTGGAACCGCTCTAAGACTTTTAATCCGAGCAGAATTAGGAACCCCTAACACCTTAATTGGTAATGACCAAATTTACAACGTAATTGTAACAGCACATGCATTTGTTATGATTTTCTTCATAGTTATACCAATTATAATGGGAGGATTTGGTAATTGACTTGTTCCGCTTATACTAGGAGCCCCTGACATAGCTTTCCCTCGTATAAACAATATAAGCTTTTGACTACTACCCCCATCATTAATTCTTCTCCTGACAAGAAGAATGGTAGAAAGAGGAGCTGGAACAGGTTGAACAGTTTACCCCCCATTAGCAAGTAATATTGCCCATAGAGGGGCATCTGTAGATTTAGCTATTTTTAGACTTCATTTAGCTGGAATCTCATCCATTATAGGAGCAATTAATTTTATCACTACGATTATCAACATACGGACTAAGGGAATAACCATAGATTTAGTACCCTTGTTAGTTTGGTCTATTATAATTACAGCCATCCTTTTACTATTATCCTTACCAGTCCTAGCTGGTGCTATTACCATATTATTAACAGACCGAAACCTAAATACATCATTTTTTGATCCAGCAGGAGGAGGAGACCCTATTTTATACCAACATTTATTTTGATTTTTTGGCCATCCAGAAGTTTATATTTTAATTTTACCAGGATTCGGAATGATTTCCCATATTATTTCACAAGAAAGAGGGAAAAAAGAAACATTTGGAGTTCTAGGAATAATTTACGCTATACTAGCTATTGGTTTATTAGGATTTATTGTATGAGCACATCATATGTTCACTGTAGGAATAGATGTGGATACTCGAGCATATTTTACATCAGCCACAATAATTATTGCAGTGCCAACAGGCATTAAAATCTTCAGGTGAATAGCCACTATCGGAGGAGCAGTACTAAAAGCAACACCTGCCATAATATGGGCGTTAGGTTTTGTCTTTCTATTTACTATAGGAGGATTGACAGGAGTTATTTTAGCAAACTCATCAATTGATATTATTTTACACGACACTTACTACGTTGTGGCCCATTTTCATTACGTTCTATCTATAGGTGCAGTGTTTGCTATTATAGGAGGTATTATCCACTGATTCCCATTATTTACTGGAATATCATTAAATAATAAATTATTACAATCCCAATTCATTATTATATTCTTAGGGGTAAATTTAACCTTTTTCCCACAACATTTTCTAGGATTAAGAGGAATGCCTCGACGATATTCAGACTATCCTGATGCTTATTCAAGTTGAAATATTATTTCATCAATTGGATCATTAATATCATTTTTAGGGACAATAATATTCATTTACGTAATTTGAGAAAGATTTGTAATTAAACGAAAAACATTAACTCCTTTATCAATAAGAACCTCTATTGAATGATTACAAATAACACCACCAAGAGAGCATAGATACTCTGAATTACCTATTGTTTTCCACTTCTAATATGGCAGATTAGTGTGATGGATTTAAACCCCATGAATAAAGTTTAAACTTTTTTTAGAAATTGCTACATGATTACCCACATTAACTCTAGATAGAGCATCCCCTTTAATAGAACAATTAACATCCTTTCATGATCACTCAATATCAATTTTAATTATAATTACTTCCATAGTAGGATATTTATTAATAGAGCTAATTCTAAATAAATTAACCAATCGATACCTTTTAGAAAATCAAACTATTGAATTAATTTGAACTATATTACCTGCAGTTATCTTGATTTTTATTGCTCTTCCATCCCTTCAGCTTTTATATCTAATTGATGAAATAAAAACCCCCTCAATTTCAGTTAAAACTATTGGACACCAATGATTCTGATCCTACGAATATTCAGATTTCAAATCAATCGAATTCGATTCTTATATAAACATTGATAAAGAAGCTCCTAATTATTCAATACGATTACTTGATGTAGATAATCGATTAGTATTGCCCTATAATCTTCCAATCCGTTTAATTGTAACATCAGATGATGTTATCCACTCATGAGCAATCCCTTCATTAGGGATTAAAATTGATGCTACTCCAGGTCGATTAAATCAAACAAGATTTATAATAAACCGTACAGGTTTATTTTTTGGGCAATGCTCTGAAATCTGTGGAACAAACCATAGATTTATACCAATTGTTGTAGAAAGAATTTCAATAAATAAATTCTCATCCTGAATTAAAAATTTTTCATTAGATGGCTGAAAGCAAGCAAAGGTCTCTTAAACCAACTTATAGTATCCTAGCAAATACTTCTAATGAAAAATTTAGTTAACAAATAACATTAGTTTGTCAAACTAAAATCATTATAAAAATATTAATTTTTAATTCCACAAATAGCCCCAATAAAATGATTATTATTATTTACTTTATTTTCATGAACATTTCTATTATTTATAATCTCAATTTACTATAACAATAGATCTAATCCCATTATTAAAAATAAATCTTTAATTTCAAAACAAATTAATTGAAAATGATAACAAGAATATTCTCATCATTTGACCCTTCGACCAATATTAACTTACCATTAAATTGAATAAGAATAATAATCGGAATTTTTATTATTCCCAAGAGATTTTGATTCACTCCAAGACGAAAATTATTAATTTGAACTAAACTATGTAAATTCATACACAAAGAATTAAAAATTATCAACCAATCAAAAGGAACAACTTTAATTTTTATTACAATATTCTTAATTATTATATTTAACAACTCATTTGGATTATTCCCCTATATTTTTACAAGAACAAGTCACTTAGTTATAACTTTAGCTTTAGCTTTACCTATATGAGTAGGTTTTATAATATACGGATGAATAAACAATACAATAAAAATATTAGCACATACAGTTCCTAACGGAACCCCTCCCATTTTAATACCGTTTATGGTATGTATTGAATCAATTAGAAATATCATTCGCCCAGGAACTCTGGCTATTCGATTAAGAGCTAATATGATTTCTGGTCACTTATTACTCACTCTATTAGGAAACACTGGTAGATTAATAAATAATTACACTTTAAATTTATTAATTATTATTCAATTACTACTATTAATTCTAGAATCAGCCGTAGCTTTAATTCAATCATATGTTTTCGCAGTATTAACTACACTTTACTCAAGAGAAGCAATATAATGAGTAAACACAACCACCCTTTCCATTTAGTAAGAATTAGGCCTTGGCCATTGTTTTCTTCCATAGGAATTATAGTAATAATACTAGGAATTATTAATTGATTCCATCATCAAGACAATTTATTACTAATAATTGGAATTATTATTATAGTAATTATTTGTACTCAATGATGGCGAGACATGTGCCGAGAAGGCACTATGCAAGGAAATCACACTAATATAGTAACATTAGGGTTAAAATGAGGAATGTTGATATTTATTACATCAGAAATCCTATTCTTTATTTCATTTTTTTGGAGATTCTTCCATTCAAGATTAAGACCTTCTATTGAAATTGGAATAATATGACCTCCAAAAGGAATTAGCCCATTTAATCCTATTCAAATCCCATTATTAAACACTTTAATCTTATTAAGATCAGGCATCACAATTACATGAGCACATCATAGAATAATAGAAAATAATTATAAAGAAACAAATCAAGGATTATTAATTACAATCTGCTTAGGATTATATTTCTCAATACTTCAAATATACGAATATATAGAAGCACCTTTTACAATCTCCGATTCAATTTACGGATCAACTTTCTTTATAGCAACAGGATTTCATGGTATCCATGTAATTGTAGGAACTTTATTTTTAAGAGTTTGTTTAACACGACAATATAAAAATCATTTCTCAAATCACCATCACTTAGGATTTGAATCAGCAGCTTGATATTGACACTTTGTTGATGTTGTTTGATTATTCTTATATATATCAATTTATTGATGAGGATCATATTTATATAGTATAATAATTATAATTGATTTCCAATCAAAAGAACTAAACCTTAGTATAAATAATATTAATAATTTTTAGTATTATATTATTTGTAATAACAATTACATTATTAATCATAATAATCACCTCAATATTAGCAAAAAAATCATTTAATGATCGAGAAAAAAACTCCCCATTTGAATGTGGATTTGAACCCAAATCATCAGCCCGAATCCCATTTTCATTGCATTTTTTTTTAATTGCTATAATTTTCCTAATTTTTGATGTAGAAATCACACTACTAATACCCTTACTAATTACCATTAAATTTAGAAAAATCAATAGAATCAGAATAATAGTAACATTATTTATAATTATTTTACTAATAGGAGTTTATCATGAATGAAACCAAGGAACATTAAATTGAACAAATTAGGGTGATAGTTAAATTAACATTTAAGTTGCATTTAAAAAATACTAAAAATAGTTCACCTTAAATAAGAAACAAATTGTTGTAATTAGTTTCGACCTAATATTTGATGTTAAATCATCCTTATTTAAACGTAATTAATTGAAACCAAATAGAGGTATATCACTGTTAATGATAAAATTGAATTTATTCCAATTAAAGGAATAAAAATAAAAGAAAAAGCTTCTAACTTTAATCTTTAGCAGTGAAAATCTGTTAGTGTTCCTGTTTACATAGTTTAAAAAAAACATTGTATTTTCATTACAAAAATGAATCTTATTCTATAAACTATTTAAAGATAAATATCACCTTAATATCTTCAATATTATGCTCTAATTAAGCTATTTAAATAAATTATCAATAAAACAAATAAAATTCAAAAAATCAAAAACATTAAATAAAATTTTAAATTCTTATTTAATATAGAAAAAAAACTAGACAATTTAATTAAAATAAAATATAAATTCTGCCTACCCAATTCCTCAAACCAACCTTGATCAACATATTTATAATAAATTCCACCTAAGTACAAAAAATAAAAATTAATTCCATAAGTCGATAAAAAGGGTATATTCCATATAAGAGAAATAAATAATAAACTTGGTATATTTATTGATCCTATAAAAAACCCATAATTCAGACTAGAGCTTAATAAACCAAATAAAAATCCTAATAAAATTACCATAAAAGTTATAAGTTTTAATATTAAAGGTAAACAAATAAAATAAGGAATTGAAAATAAAATTCAAGACAAAAAACATCCGCCGAAAATTACTAAAAAAATCAACCCTAATATTCTAATACTTATATTAAAAGAATTATCTGATAACCTATAAGTAGAAAAATAATTAAAATCAGAAATAACAACATAATAAACCAAACGAATAGAATAACTAACCGTAAGCCCAGTAGAAATAAAATATATTAAATAAATAAAAACATTTAAAAAACCCCCAGAAATAAATTCTAAAATTAAATCTTTTGAATAAAAACCAGAAAGAAAAGGTAAACCTCCTAAAGACAAATTACAAATAATAAATATTGAACAAGTCAAAGGTTTAAAATTTAATATTGAACCTATATAACGAACATCTTGACAATTACCTAAATCATGTAAAATTGAACCTGCACATATAAATAATAAAGCCTTAAACAAAGCGTGACTTAAAAGATGAAAAAAAGATAATAAATTACTACCTAAAGCAAGAATTCTAATCATTAAACCAAGTTGTCTTAAAGTAGAAAGAGCAATAATTTTTTTTAAATCATATTCAAAATTAGCACCTAATCCAGCTATAAATATTGTAACACAAGATATTAATAATAAAAATAATATAATAGTATCTGATAATCTATGAAAAAAACGAATTAGTAAATAAACCCCAGCTGTAACCAAGGTAGAAGAATGAACTAAAGAAGAAACGGGGGTAGGAGCCGCTATAGCAGCAGGAAGTCAAGCTGAAAAAGGAATTTGAGCTCTTTTTGTTATAGAAGCAAAAATAATTAACAATAAAATAAATTGTATACTAAAATCCTTTAGTAAATAATCTAAATAAAAAATAAAAGACCAATTACCATAATTAATAAATCAAGCAATTCTTATTAAAATAGCTACATCTCCTAACCGATTAGAAATAGCAGTTAATATTCCAGCAGATGAAGATTTAACATTCTGATAATAAATTACTAAACAATAAGAAACTAATCCTAAACCATCTCAACCTAATAAAATGCTAATTAAATTTGGACTAAAAATTATTAATAACATAGATATAACAAACATGAAAATTAATATAATAAAACGACTTAAATTTAAATCATGAATTATATAATCACTTCTATAATAAATAACTATTGAAGAAATAAATAACACAAAACTTGAAAATAATAAAGATATTCAATCAAAAATTAAAGATATAATAAAAGGGCATCTATTAATAACAAAAATCTCAAACTCAAGAAAATAAGTCAACTCATTCAATAAAAAAATTAAACTACTAAAAAATAAAAAAAATGATATTAAAAATAAAAAAATAGAAAAAATTAAGCAAACTCTAATTATTAAAGGCAAAACTGCATCAATAGTCCCACAAACTATTATTTTTATTAAACTACTTAAATAAAATATTAACAAATTACTTTTTAAAAAAATAAAAGTTAAAGGTAAAATATGAAGAAACAATAATAAATATTCATTAATAAATAATCCTATATTAGAAAATATAATATTATTTAAACTACCATGTTGAGTAGAAGAATAAAGATAAAGAGAATAACAACCTCTAAAAAAAGATATAAAAAATAAATAAATTATAGAATAAGAACTTCAAGAAACTAAAGAATTAATTAATATAATCTCACTAAAAAGATTCAAGGAAGGAGGAGCTGCTATATTAAAAGCACAAAATAAAAATCAAAATATACTTAATGGAGGTATTAGGTTAATTAAACCCTTATTTAAATAAAGCCTACGACTTATAATTCGTTCATAATTTATATTAGCTAAACAAAAAAGACCAGAAGAACATAAACCATGAGCAATTATTATTAAAACAGAACCTGTTAACCCCCAAGAAAATATACTTAACAGCCCACTAATAACAAGTCCTATATGAGCCACAGAAGAATAAGCAATTAATGATTTTAAGTCTGTTTGACGTAAACAAATTAAAGAAACAAATAACCCCCCTAATAATCTAATTGAAATAAAAATAAAACTTAAATCACTTAAAATTCCTAAAAATAATCCTATAAAACGAATTAAACCATAACCTCCTAATTTCAACATAACACCAGCCAAAATTATTGAACCAGAAATTGGAGCCTCAACATGAGCTTTAGGTAATCATAAATGAACAATATATATAGGTATTTTAATAAAAAAAACTATATTAACACATATAAAAACATAAAACCTTCCTAAACAATTTAAAAATACAAATATTATACTATTAAAATAATAATTTAAAAAAAACAAAGAAATTATTATAGGTAAAGAAGACATTAATATATAAAAAAATAAATAAAATCCTGCTTGAATACGTTCAGGTTGATAACCTCAACCTAAAATTAAAACAATAGTAGGAATCAAGCTAATCTCAAAAAATAAATAAAATAAAAAAATATGTATTGTTATAAAAGTAACAAATAAAGAAATAAGTAAAAATAAAACAGTTAATAAAAATAAACCTTTGAAATTATTATACTTATTAATATTGAATCTTGATAAAATCATTAAAGAACCAATTCAAAACGTTAAAAGAACTATTAAAAAAGAAACCAAATCTAACCCCATATAATAACCTAAGTTCAAAAAAGACCTATTATAACTAAAATTAGTAATAAAAAAAATTATAATTAAAAAAAGAAATCCTTGAAAAACCCAAAAATTTCCCCTTAAACAAAGGGGAATTATAAAAACTATTATAACTAAACACTTTATCATAAAACATTAAAACTAGTAAAATAATCATTACCATGAGTTCGAATTATAAGTACTAAAATTGAAAGACCTAAAGCTCCCTCACAAACAGTAAAAGTAATAAAAATTAAAGAAAAGAAAAACTCATAACTATAAACCTTTAAAACCAAATACATCAAAAAATATAAAGATAAAATAATAAACTCTAACCTTAACAACATTAAAAGTAAATGTTTACATTTAAATGTAAAAACTAAATAACCAATTATTAATATATACAAACAAGAAAAAACCAACATTAGTTTAAATAATTTAATAAAAATATTGGCCTTGTAAACCAAATTTAGGAATACCTTTTAAACTCAAGGAAATGTAGCATACATATCATTAATCTCCAAAATTAATATTTTTATTTAAACTAACCCTTGAATTTTATTTTTAACAGTAATATCATCAACATTTTTTATACTATTAAAACATCCAGTTTCAATAGGATCAACTTTATTAATTCAAACAATTTTAATCTCAATAATTACAGGTATATTTAATTTAAACTTTTGATTCTCATATATCTTATTCCTAATTATAGTAGGAGGATTATTAATCCTATTCATTTATATAACTAGAATTGCTTCAAACGAGAAATTCTCTTATTCAATTAAAAATGTGTTATTAATATTTACTATTATTATATTATTTATAATAATAAAATCAAGAGATAAATTAATTCTAGATAAAGAAAAAACAAACCAAATTATTTCAGAAAACCATATAAATTGAATTATATCTTTAACAAAAATAATTAATTACCCACAAGGAATTATTACAATAACACTAATAATTTATCTATTTATTACCTTAATTGCAGTAGTTAAAATTACTTGTTTAAAAAGAGGTCCCCTACGACAACATTAATGTTCAAACAAATTCGTAAAACCCACCCCCTAATTAAAATTATTACTAACTCATTAATTGACTTACCAACACCGTCAACAATTAGAACATGGTGAAATTTTGGATCATTATTAGGTATGTGCTTAATAATTCAAGTTTTAACAGGAATATTTTTAGCAATACATTATTCAAACAGAATTGAACTGGCTTTTAATAGAATCGTACATATTATACGAGATGTAAATTACGGTTGATTACTACGAACCCTACATGCTAATGGAGCATCATTATTTTTTGTTTGTATATATTTACATGTAGGACGAGGAATTTATTATAAATCTTTTAATCTAAAAGAAACATGAACAATTGGAGTATTAATCATATTCACTACTATAGCAACAGCTTTCTTAGGATATGTTTTACCTTGAGGACAAATATCTTTTTGAGGAGCAACAGTAATTACAAATTTACTGTCAGCTATTCCTTACTTAGGAACAAGAATTGTTCAATGATTATGAGGAGGATTTGCTATTGAAAATGCAACCCTAACCCGATTTTTCACCATACATTTTATATTACCTTTTATTATTATAGCTCTAATAATAATTCATTTAATATTCCTCCACCAAACAGGATCATCTAACCCTTTAGGTTTAATAAATAATATTGATAAAATTCCATTCCACCCTTATTTTACATTAAAAGACATAATAGGATTTATTGTAATATTAATATTACTATTAATCTTCACCTTAAATTTCCCATACAATCTTAGAGACCCAGAAAATTTCACCCCCGCCAACCCATTAGTAACACCCGTTCATATCCAACCAGAATGATATTTCCTATTTGCATATGCAATCCTACGATCAATCCCAAGAAAACTTGGAGGAGTTATAGCACTTATAATATCAATTGCTATTTTATTTATCCTACCCACAATTGAAAACAGAAAAATAAAATCAAATCAATTCTATCCTATAAGAAAATTAATGTTCTGAACTTTTGTAGTAAACACTATTCTATTAACATGAATTGGAGCCCGACCAGTAGAAATCCCTTATATCAAAGTTGGACAAATCCTAACAATTAGCTATTTTTCATTATTATTAATAATACCAATTTCAAGAATAATATGGGATAAATTAATTTATAAGTAGTTTATGAACTTGATATAAGTATATATTTTGAAAATATAATAAAGAAGTTAATCTTCTATAAACTTGTACTAAATTTTATTAGATTTAAATAAAGTTAATAAAGAATTAACTCTATTAGATTTAAATCAAGTTAATAAAAATAATTAACTTTAGACTATAATAATATATAAATAAATTTAATGAAAAAGGCAAATAACATTTTCAAGATAAATATATTAATTTATCGTAACGATAACGAGGCAAAGTACCTCGAGATAAGATAAAAACAAAACAAATAAAAACTAATTTAAAAAAAAAAAAAAAACTAAAGTAATCAGCACCTAAAAATAGGAGAACAAACATTATACTTATGAAAATAATATTAGAGTATTCTGCTAAGGAAATTAAAGAAAATCCACCTGCACTATATTCAACATTAAACCCAGAAACAAGCTCTGATTCGCCTTCAGAGAAGTCGAACGGGGTGCGATTAGTTTCAGCTAATATAGAGACAAACCAAATTAAAGCTAAAGGGAAAAAAAGAAATAAAAATCATAAATAATATTGATAAATAGAAAATATTAAAAAATTAAATCTCCTAACATAAAATAAAAAGGGTAAAATAATCATAATCAAACTTACCTCATAAGAAATAGTTTGAGCAATAGAGCGTAAACCTCCTAACAAAGAGTACATAGAATTAGAAGACCAACCTGATAATATAATAGTATAAACCCCTAAACTAGAAACACATAAAAAGAAAAAAAATCCAAAATTAAAATTTATTCAACAAGTAAAAAAAGGTAATAATAACCAAATAAAAAAAGATAAAAATAAATTAAAAACAGGAGACAAATAATAAATTAAATAATTAGATATTAAAGGACTAACCTGTTCTTTAGTAAATAATTTAAATCCATCTGAAAATGGTTGAGCTAATCCTAAAATTCCTGATTTATTAGGACCCTTACGTAATTGAATATAACCTAAAATTTTCCGCTCTAATAAAGTTAAAAATCCTGCTCTTAATAAAATTAAAATAACAATTATTATTATTCTAATAAAAATTAGTAGGTAATCAAAAAAAATCAAGTATTAAATGTAATTAAAAATTACATAAAGAGATTCTAAATCTCACACACTAATCTGTCAATTTAACAATAATATTCAAAGTAAAAAATTATTAATTAAATATTTGGTCCTTTCGTACTAAAATATATTAAAATATTAAAGATAGAAACCAACCTGGCTCACGCCGGTTTAAACTCAGATCATGTAAAATTTTAATGGTCGAACAGACCAAATATTGTAGCTTCTACACCACATTTTAATTTTAATCCAACATCGAGGTCGCAAACTCTAATTTCGATTAGAACTCTTTAAAAGAATTACGCTGTTATCCCTAAGGTAATTTAATCTTTTAATTAAAAATATTAAATCAAAAATCTATAAATAAATATAATAGTAAAAAAAGTTAAATAAATTTTTCAATCACCCCAACTAAATAATTAAATAATTTATATAAATTAGATACTTAAATAATATAAATTATTAAATATTAAACTCTATAGGGTCTTATCGTCTATTAAAAATAGTTAAGCTTTTTAACTTAAAAATAAATTTCAATAAATAAATTAAAGATAGTAGGTTTCTCGTCCAATCATTCATACAAGCTCCAAATTAAAAAGCAAATGATTATGCTACCTTTGCACGATCAAAATATCGCGGCCCTTAAAATTATTTCAGAGAGCAGATCAGACTTTAAATAATAATCAAAAAGACATGTTTTTAATAAACAGGCGGAAACCAATTTTGCCTAATTCCTCTAAAATAATTAAAATTTAATAATTAAAAATAAATATTCATATACTAATTTTATCATTATTAAATTTATAATAAATTAAATAAATCATTTAAATAAAAAATTAAAAAAAAATATAAATTACTCTTAAAGAAAATAAATTATAACATAATCTAATAATTAAAAATTTCTAATTCTATTATTAATCATTTAATTATTATTTATTAAAATAAATTTAAGCTTATCCCTAAATTTATAAATTAATTACTAAATAAAATTAAAAAATAAAACTTATAAATATAATTAACTAAATTAAATTTAATTCTTTAAAAACTAGATATCTTAAAGAACGAATAACGTTTCATTACTAAAAAATTATTTGAAATAAATTTAACACATTAAAATAAATAAAATTTTTACCCTCTTTAATTCGAGAAAATTAAATAATTAATATAAAATTAATAAACCCTGATACAAAAGGTACAAAAAATTAATTTTTAATTTTTAAGATATAATTAATTAATTTGTCCTTCACAGTAAATAACCTTATTTAATTTTTTAACTACTAAAAATTATTATATTTAAATAAATAAAATAAAGATAATTAATATCTCAAATTATATCGAATTGCACGATTTTATTTTAATGTAAATAAAAAACTTCCTGTTAAGCTTTAATTTGTTAATTCTAGGGGCACTTTCCAGTACTCCTACTTTGTTACGACTTGTTTCAATTTTGTGAAAATGACGGGCGATATGTGCATATTTTAGAACTAAATCATTTAAAAAATGTTTATTAAATTACCATCAAATCCATTTTATTAAAAATTTTAAAAAATTAAACCACAAATAAATTTATTGTAACCCACTCAATTTTAATTATAAGCTGCATCTTGATTTGAAATACTCCATAACTGTGAATAAAGATTATTAAAATATTCTCAATATAATCAATAAACAACGATATACAAACTATTTAAATTAAATATAAACAATCGTGGAATATCATTTAAAGAGCAGGTTCCTCTGATTAGTAAAAATACCGCCAAATTTTTTTATTTTAGAGAATATAACTTTTACTAATAAGGAATTAATTACATTTAAAATAATAGGGTATCTAATCCTAGTTTAAAAAAAAATTTCCAAGAATAAAAGATATTAAACATACTTATATTAAAAATAAAATTTCACTTAAATTTGATAATAATACATATAAAACAAATAAAAACTTATAACCAATTAATATTACTTATTATATTTGTATAACCGCAAATGCTGGCACAAATTATTTTATAATTTTTTATTATTCCTAAATCTTAAATAACTAAATTTTTAATATTAATTACTGCTAAAAATAATTATTTAAATATTTTAAAACAAAAATTTGCATAAAAAAGAAAATAAATAGTAAGATTTTAAGCTAAAATAAAACTTTAATCAATGGTTTAAAAATTAAAGTAAAAGAAAACAAAAACTGATCAATTTTAACTTTAAAATAAAAATTTGTATTTTTTTTTTCGATACTCCTACCTGAGAATAAAATTATGGCAAACTAGAAATATAGTATACTAATTTCCCTAACCAAGGTCCTGACCCCTTGGTTAAAGATCATTCTATTTAAGATTAGGATCCTTAAATAGAAATCAAAGTATATTATACACTAGTTCTTTTAATTTAAACCTAAATTAACCTTTACAACCCCCGAGGACCTGACCCCTCGAAGATTAGTTAGGTTAATTCCCCTAACCAAGGTCCTGACCCCTTGGTTAAAGCTCATCCTATTTAAGATTAGGGCCCTTAAATAGAAATTGAGGTAAATTAAACCCATTCTTACAATTTAAACCTAAATTAACCTTACAATCCTCGAGGACCTGACCCCCCGAAGATTAGTTAGGTTAATTCCCCTAATCAAGGACCTGACCCCTTAATTAAAGCTCATCCTATTTAAGATTTAACCCTTAAATAAAAATTGAGGTAAATTATAACCATTTTAGTAGTCTTAAACTTAAATTAAATTTAACAACCCCCGAGGACCTGACCCCTCGAAGATTAGTTAGGTTAATTTCCCTAACCAAGGACCTGACCCCTTGGTTAAAGCTCATCCTATTTAAGATTAAGACTTTTAAATAAAAACTGAAGCAAATTAAAAATTAGACCAAATTTTTAATCGTATTTATAATATTTTAAAACAAAAATTTAAATAAAAGGAAAATAAATAGCAAGCTTTTTAAGCTTGAGTAAAAAATTTTAATCAATGATTAAAAAAACTAAAGTAAAAAAATAAAAACTGATCAACTTTAACTTAAAAATAAAAATTTGTATTTTTTTTATAAAACATCGTGCGATCTTATTACATGCCAACAAATATATAATAATTAGCTATAGTGTATAATTTTTAGTAACATATTAAAATAAATTTCACATTATAATTAAAACTTAAACTATAATAAATTATATAAGAATTTAGTTGATTATTATCAGATACAATTATAATAATACATATTTTTTTTTTTTTTTTTTTTATATAAATATTTAATAATATAATAATATATTACTACCCATATATATATATATAATTATATACATATTAGTTTATAAATAAAAATAATAAACTAATATTTGATTATTATTATTCATAGGATTTTATACATATATATACATCTTATATATTAATAAATGTTTATATTATATTTAGGCGTTCCTAATTAAAATATTATGGACTAATACGACGAGTGTATATTTATTGGTAGTATATACCAATAGATAGACAATATTACATATATATAAATATATAATAATAACATTAAACGATTATTGTTAATATATAATATAAACTAATATTTATCATTAATAAATTAAACATTTATATAAGGGCCTATTTCAGAGTACCTGAATACATAAAATTCTTCAACTCTTAGGGATTGGTTCTACTTAACAAAAAACTTGTACAAAAAAAGGCGCGCGGAAAAATGCACGTAAAATCGCTACTAAAATTTATTAGTTAATTGTGTGAGTTAGATATAATTTTTAATTAACTCACTACTACATAAAATATGTATATATTAATTTTCCATAGAAATTAAAATAAATCCCAATATGAAAATCAAATTATCCAAAAAAGAGAAAAAAATC